TAAAATTCAATGAGGACTTGGTTCATCCGACACGTACACGTCATGGGCATCCCGCCTTTCTATGTTCTATAGACTTGTATGTAACTATTGAGAGTGAAGATATTCTACATAATGTGAATATTCCACCCAAAAGTTTGCTTTTAGTTCAAAACGATCAATATGTAGAATCAGAACAAGTAATTGCTGAGATTCGCGCAGGAATATCCACTTTGAATTTTAAAGAGAAGGTTCGAAAACATATTTATTCTGATTCAGACGGAGAAATGCACTGGAGTACCGATGTCTATCATGCACCCGAATTTACATATGGTAATGTTCATCTATTACCAAAAACAAGTCATTTATGGATATTATTAGGAGGGCCGTGCAGGTCCAGTCTAGTCTACCTTTCGATCCACAAGGATCAGGATCAAATGAATGCGCATTCTCTTTCTGGCAAGCGAAGATATACTTCTAACCTCTCAGTAACCGATGATCAGGCGAGGCAGAAATTGTTTAGTTCGGATTTTTATGGTCAAAAAGAAGATAGGATTCCGGATTATTCAGACCTTAATCGAATCATATGTACTGGTCAGTATAATCTCGTATATTCGCCTATTCTTCACGGGAATTCTGATTTATTGTCAAAAAGGCGAAGAAATAAATTCATCATTCCACTACACTCGATTCAAGAACTCGAGAATGAACTAATGCCCTGTTCAGGTATCTCGATTGAAATCCCCGTAAATGGTATTTTCCGTCGAAATAGTATTCTTGCTTATTTCGATGATCCTCGATACAGAAGAAAGAGTTCGGGCATTATTAAATATGGGACTATAGAAACGCATTCAGTCATCAAAAAAGAGGATTTGATTGAGTATCGAGGAGTCAAGGAATTTAGGCCAAAATACCAAATGAAAGTAGATCGATTTTTTTTCATTCCTGAAGAGGTGCATATCTTGCCCGGATCTTCTTCCATAATGGTACGGAACAATAGTATCGTTGGGGTCGATACACAAATCACCTTAAATCTAAGAAGCCGAGTCGGTGGGTTGGTCCGGGTGGAGAGAAAAAAAAAACGAATTGAACTGAAAATCTTTTCTGGAGATATCCATTTTCCTGGAGAGACGGATAAGATATCCAGACATACCGGCGTTTTGATACCACCAGGAACAGGAAAAAGAAATTCCAAGGAATACAAAAAAGTTAAAAATTGGATCTATGTCCAACGAATTACACCTAGTAAGAAAAGGTTTTTTGTTTTAGTTCGACCTGTCGTCACATATGAAATAACGGACGGTATAAATTTAGGAACCCTTTTTCCACCGGATCCATTGCAGGAAAGGGATAATGTGCAACTTCGAATTGTCAATTATATCCTTTATGGAAATGGCAAACCGATTAGAGGAATTTCTGACACAAGTATTCAATTAGTTCGGACTTGTTTAGTATTGAATTGGAACCAAGACAAAAAAAGTTCTTCTTGCGAAGAAGCCCGTGCTTCTTTTGTTGAAATAAGGACAAATGGTTTGATTCGACATTTCCTAAGAATCAACTTAGTGAAATCCCCTATTTCGTATATCGGAAAAAGGAATGATCCGTCGGGGTCAGGATTGCTCTCTGATAATGGATCAGATTGTACCAATATCAACCCCTTTTCTGCCATTTATTCCTATTCCAAGGCAAAAATTCAACAATCTCTTAACCAACCTCAAGGAACTATTCATACGTTGTTGAATAGAAATAAGGAATGTCAGTCGTTGATAATTTTGTCAGCAGCCAATTGTTCTCGAATGGAGCCATTCAAAGATGTAAAATATCACAGTGTGATAAAAGAATCAATTAAAAAAGATCCCCTAATTCCAATTAGGAATTCATTGGGCCCTTTAGGAACATGCCTTCCAATTGAGAATTTTTATTCATCTTACCATTTAATAACTCATAATCAGATCTTAGTAACTAAATATTTGCAACTTGACAATTTAAAACAGACTTTTAAAGTGATTAAATTAAAATATTATTTAATGGATGAAAATGGAAAAATTTATAATCCCGATCCATGCCGTAACATTATTTTAAATCCATTCAATTTGAATTGGTCTTTTCTCCATCACAATTATTGTGCAGAGACATCTAAAATAATTAGTCTTGGACAGTTTATTTGTGAAAATGTATGTATAGCCAAAAATGGACCGCCCCTCAAATCGGGTCAAGTTATACTTGTTCAAGTTGACTCGATAGTGATACGATCAGCTAAGCCTTATTTGGCCACCCCCGGAGCAACTGTTCATGGCCATTATGGGGAAACCCTTTACGAAGGAGATACATTAGTTACATTTATATATGAAAAATCGAGATCTGGTGATATAACACAGGGTCTTCCAAAAGTAGAACAGGTCTTAGAAGTGCGTTCGATTGATTCAATATCCATGAATCTAGAAAAGAGGGTTGAGAGTTGGAACAAATGTATACCAAGAATTCTTGGAATTCCTTGGGGATTCTTGATTGGTGCTGAGCTAAC